GACAATGGACGCTTTTCATCACAATTTTTTATTGTTCCATTTCGAAAAAATATGTGAGAGAATTCGGGGGGTTGTGTATTCAATTTGATGATGAATTGCATTTACATTAATTAGATTAAATAAAAAAAAATTCTAGTCTATTTTCGTTTTTATTTAAATAACTAAATGAATTAGTTATATATTCCTATATATATATTAATATATATTAATATATAATAAATTATATAGATTATATAATAAATTATATAGATTCCAATATCTGCTGATAGAATATAAGCGGGTAGCGGGAATCGAACCCGCATCGTTAGCTTGGAAGGCTAAGGGTTATAGTCGACGTTGATTCATCATTTTTAACGTCTCTAATTCAAAACCGAACGTGAAACTTTGGTTTTATTCGGCTCCTTTATGCAAGATAGAGAGAGATAGATAAATTTAACAAAATGAAATGAATTCTACCCATAACATCTATGTCAGCCTTTCGTTCTGAATGCATTCAAAACATATCGCTTTTTAGATGATCCCTATAGAAAAGGAGGAAAAATTAGAACAATTTTTTTCTACTTACTTCGTTCGCTATTTCTTTTCTATTTGAAAGAATCCTTAGGAAAAGCATTTTTTTCCACCGAGCTAAAATACATATTAATATTATATGTCGATGTCTATAGTAAACTAAAGGAATCGTTTAATAGCTAGTTTGCTTCAATTTCTCATATACAAATAAAAAAATTGAAGATTTAGTTACGATTAGAAATAAACTTTCTATATCTTTATCCATGGATCCCTTGCTCATACTCAAAAAATTGTGAGTATTGTGATCCAATTCAAAAAACTTATGTTTCGTAATCTCATAATTCCATTTTTCAATTTCGAATTGATTCTTCTTGGATACAAATTACGATAATGTATATTCTTCCTCGAATCGTTCGTTGAGAGGGAAAGGATTAAATCCTTTTAAGAAATAAGTTTGTGATCGGAATATAAATTAAACGAGGGACCCCTTAACTATTAAGGGGTCAATAGAACGAATCACACTTTTACCACTAAACTATACCCGCTACAATGCAATTATTGTATATAAACGGATCTTTTGTCGAACAGGAGAATCAGTCGGAATCCAAAAAAGGACTCCCCTTTTTGTTTTGCTGAAGGTGCTTTGACAAATACATCTTGACAAAATGATTTTAGTCATAACATCAAAATAAAATGCATTGTGAAAGAATCTCCATTCTTTTTTTATTCGTATTTGCTTTTTTTTACATTTTTAGGTACGGGTACTTTGCTGGAAAAAATAAAGAATAAAAAGAAATGGCATTTTGATCTTCTATCATTTTAGTTCTATCTCATAGGAATAAAAAAGTTTTTCTTTTGTTTGATCTTGTTTCAATAACAAGTATTTTTTCAGATCAAATAAATTTGATTCACGGGATTCATGAGAACAAAAAAAAGCCCGGCTAGGTACCGATCTGGCCGGGCTGTAGAAAAAAAAACACGACCCCTTCGCACAAACAAAAAGGGTATTTTTTATTATTTATTAGAATTATATTCTATTTTATACAATATTTATTCTATTTATTATTCTATATTTCTATATTTATTTCTATTTTATATATTTCTATAATATTTTTGATATCTTAAATAGAATTTTAAAATAGAATTTGATATCCTAATATAGAATAAATAGAAAAACTAAAAAAATAAAAAGAGAAGAATAAGTCAAAGAGAGATAAGATAGAAAAAAAGGAGGAGCTTTTTCAATCTCTCTTTTTTGTTTGTATAATGTAACATAGGAATTCTATTTTTTCAATTTGGGAGAGATGGCTGAGTGGACTAAAGCGTCGGATTGCTAATCCGTTGTACGAAATTTTCGTACCGAGGGTTCGAATCCCTCTCTTTCCGTTTCCGTCGATGATTTGGTATTTTCTTTAGCTCTTGAATTTATAGATTTTCTTTGTTTGTTTGATTTTTTTATTATTCACTAGAAAAAATATGAAATTGATTTTTATTAAATATTATATTATTAAATATAAAGATGTAAAATTCTAAGAAATATTTCAAAATCATGAAAGGAGAACAAAAAAAATTGATTTTTTATTCTTCACGTCCCGGATTACGTCCCGGATCGTTAGATAGGAATCCGAAGATGAAAAGAGAAACAAAGAATATCACTACTGTGTAAACAAATAGTTTTAAAGTAAGCATTACACAATCTCCAAGATCAATTAAAAAAAAAAAAAGAGAATAGATTTTCCTATACTATACATTATGTTTCTTTTGACACTAAGAAATGATGTGGTTTCGAGAAATATAATAGAAAGGAATTTTCATAAATTTATTTGTAATAAGAGCCGAGTCCTTTATTATAAAAATTTTCATACCCACAATTAGATATTGGTGGGGGATTCAAATCGAATTTTTTTTTCATTTTCAATGGAAAGGGGGTAAGAATGATGAAATGAGATGGTCCAGCTTTTTTTGGGGTATAAAAAAAATTCAATATTTGAATTGAAGATTCATACTGTAATACTTATCTGATCTTATCAATTGTTAGAATGTTAGAATTTTTTTTTTCGAATAAATTCTGAATTTTTCTAAGAGTCTAAGATAGTATAAAAATTAAAGATCTTATCGAAAACTTACAGCAGCTTGCCAAACAAAAGCTAAGAGAAAAAAGAGTACAGGTATTACTGGCATAATATCTACAATTGGATTCAAAAAAGCGTAGGCTTCCGGTAATTTCGCGAATAAAAAACTACTTAAATAAAGGGCAGAGTTAATACAAATACAGACCAAACTAAAGATATTAAGCATAAGCATAGCAAACATTTTGTTCTTTAAGATAGAATATAAGAAATCATACTTTCATACAATATCTTAATTGCATTCTATGTAATGATCAAGAATTTCCGTTTAATTCTATATCTACCCATATCAAAAGCCTCGCAACATTCTATCAATATAGATATTTCTATATTTGAACTGGAATTGACGAACAACCAATATTAATATTAGACTAATATTAGTGTTTATTAGTGTCGAATAGAAATTTGAAATGGGGCGTGGCCAAGCGGTAAGGCAACGGGTTTTGGTCCCGCTATTCGGAGGTTCGAATCCTTCCGTCCCAGAGCATATCCATGCATGATTTATCTATATCTATATAGATATAGATATCTAGATATCATATGAGAGTACAAATATTCTATTAGAATAAATAGAATAAAGAATGCTCTTTTTTGAGAAACTTTCGGTTTAACAATCTATAATATTGGCTAAAGTGTGATTCTTTTTTCATTATTTTTAATGATCCGTGTCTAAATTGAGTTACTTTTAAGATGTATATTCAAAAATAACTTATTTAAACTTAAACTTTTTTATTTGTATTCATGTTATTAAATAGAATATTTTATATGTATATGTTAAAAATAATGTTAAAAAAAAAAAAAATAGAAATTCCATTCCTAGAATAAAATATCGATTTAATTTGAATTTTTGATGAGACTTCTTTATTCTTTAGAAATTACCCATTCAGAAAACGTACAGATTACTATGTATCGACTGAATCAACGACTATTCATGATTTAATAATTACATACTGGCTCCAAACCAGAGAAATGTTATGGTAAAACTTCGTTTGAAACGATGTGGTAGAAAGCAACGTGCGACTTGAAAGACATGATTCAATTAGCTGTGGATTCTTAATCCACTATTTTTATATTATATAGAAATTTGTATATAGAAATGAAGGTGCTCTTGGCTCGACATCGTTTGTTCTGTTCCATTCGAACTCGTTTTTTGGGGGGGGTTGATGATGTAAATAGTAATAGTATATGATGGAGCTCGAGTTGATTCATTTTTCAGGAGTAAGTATCTAGGGTTAGTGAAAATTAATAAATTTGAACAACTTCGTAAATATATTATCTATCTATATATATAGAAATCGAAAGGATCCAATTCGAGCAAGTTTCAAACAAAATAAAAAGTCAAATTTGTTGGAATTGGTAAAATGATTTCGGTCAAAAGTGTATCTGCGGGAATCCATTATCCATTTCTATGATTCTTTGATAGAAAGAAAAAAGAAGGGTATGTTGCTGCCATTTTTGAAACGATTAAAAATCCCCGAAGTAATGTCTAAACCCAACGATTCAAGGAAAATCTAAGGGATCCTGGAACAAGTAAATACCTTTTTTAATTGTCTCAACAACTCTATCAGAATGAAGAATAAAAAAAAAATAGATTCTAAAGAAGATAGACAAAAAACGGGATAGAGACCGCTCAATAAATGAAATACTTAAAGGTTTTGAGTTATTTGAGAGTTATCCAACTTGAGTTATGAGTTTGTGAATACAAGTGATTTTTTTTCGGGAAAGAAAAAGAATAAGAAAAAAAAGTACTTATAAATCATAATCGAATTGATTTTATGATTTTATGGATCTATTTGACATCCAAATTCATAATAATATTATATCCCATAGGCATCATCTAATTTTCTCGAGCCGTACGAGGAGAAAACTTCTTATACGTTTCTAGGGGGGGGGTTTGTTCATCTCCATACATCTATCCCAATGAGCCGTTTATCGAATTGTTGCAATTGATATTCGATCCCGACGAGAGGGAAGAGATCTTCGGAAAGTGGGTTTTTATGATCCGATAAAGAATCAAACCTATTTAAATATTCCTGTTATTCTCGATTTCCTTGAAAAGGGCGCTCAACCTACAGGAACTGTTCAGGATATTTCAAAAAGGGCGGGTGTTTTTATCGAACTTTGCCCTAATCAACAAACGAAATTCAATTAATGAAATAAGAAACAAAAGAGGGTGTGGATAACTTGTATATATATTTATATAATCCTTTATCTCTCTTATCCCCCCGCTATCCATTCATACCTCATTTTTTTCTTTTATTATTTGCTATACTATAAGAATGCTGTTTTCTATAACCACAAAAATCTATTTTTTTTTTTATTTTTTTATAAATTAATATAAAAAATGAATATAAAACGGATAGAAAAAAAGAGCAAAATCAATAAATGAAGTAATTGGTTTTATAAATATAATATATTACTCTCAATGAGGTGGTTTTCATTGGAATTCTCTGAAGAAATAAAAAAGGGAGTTAGGTTAATTGCTTAGTCCATATTTCGATTGTATTGATTCAATTATTAATTCATATTAATTTGATTGAATAAATCGGATCTCTACCCTCTTCTTTTTTTCCTTAATTTTCGCATACACCCTTTAGATCTATGTCGATTAGTTTTGTAGTGCCAATTCAACATAATTGTTTGTTTTTTATTTGATTATTATTAGTATTATATTATTAGTATTATATTAGTATTATAATACATTTTCGTATTCGAATTTTTTTATTAGAATTTACAAACGAACTTTGTTATTATTAACATTAATTAAATAAAATTTATTAAAAAAAAAAATAAAATAGAATTTCAATTGACATTTATTAAATTGTTAGGTACTATTGAAAAGTTTATAATTCTTTTGTTTTCTCCATTGTAGTTTTTTCTCAACATTAATATTGACAACAGTATATCAAACAAATATAATCCGATCGTGAATAAACGGATCTTTTTATTTCCGTTCCATATCCATAGGATTTTTTTATTATAGAATAACATCTTTTTTTTGATTGTTATTGTATCTACACATTCGATTTTTTTAGTTTTTTTTATATTAGTTTCATTTGGGTTGCTAACTCAATGGTAGAGTACTCGGCTTTTAAGTGCGACTCGATTTTTTACACATTTTTACGAAGCAATGGATTCGTTCATACCAGCAATAGAGTTTGTAAGACGACGACTGATCCAGAAAGGAATGAATGGAAAAAGTAGCATGTCGTATCAATGGAGAATTCGAAGAATATTTCATTCTTATTGGATCCGATCCAAACCTTTGTTTGAATTCTTGGCTCGGAACAAAAAATCAAAGTTGGGTTGAATTAATAAATGGATAGAGCCTGGCGGCTCCAATTATAGGCAAACAAAAAGCAACGAGCTTTCATTTTTTAATTTGAATGATTACCCGATCTAATTTTACGTTAAAAATGGATTAGTGCTTGATGTGGGAAAAGCTTTTTCTATAAAAAAAAGAGAATGGATTTTTTATTTTTTTTATGAGTCCTAACTATTAACTATGTCTCCATTATGGGGTGTCGCTGAATGTGTAGAAGAAAGAGTATATTGATAAAGATATTTTTTTTCCAAAATCAAAAGAGCGATTGGGTTGAGAAAATAAAGGATTTCGAACTCTATTGTTATTCTAGAATGAACATAAAACAATTAGATCGGAAAAAACGAGGAGAGAGAGTCCGTTGATGAGTTTTACTTGTTTTCGAGGTATCTATTCGTTTTTCATTTTTTTACTAGAATAGAATACCCTGTTTTGACTGTATCGCACTATGTATCATTTGAGAACCCAATAAATCCCCTATCCCTGTCTCAAATTGAATTTTTAAAAATGGAGGAATTTCAAGTATATTTAGAACGAAATAGGTTTCAGCAATATGACCTCCTATACCCACTTATCTTTCGGGAATATATTTATGCACTTGCTTATGATCATGGTTTAAATAGCTCCATTTTGATGGAAAATATAGGTTCTGACAATAAATCTAGTTTACTAATTGTAAAACGTTTAATTACTCGAATGCCTCAACAGAATCATTTGATTATTTCTGTTAATGATTCTAACAAAAATAAATTTTGTGGGTACAACAAGAATTTATATTCTCAAATAATATCAGAGGGGTTTGCCGTCATTCTGGAAATTCCATTTTCCCTACGATTAATCTCTTTCTTAGAGGAGAAAAAGATCGTAAAATCTTATAATTTACAATCAATTCATTCAATATTTCCTTTTTTTGAGGATAAATTTCCATATTTAAATTATGTGTCAGATATACGAATACCTTACCCTATCCATCTGGAAATTTTGGTTCAAACCCTTCGTTACTGGGTGAAAGATGCCTCCTCTTTTCATTTATTAAAGCTCTTTCTTCACGAGTATTGTAATTGGAACATTCTTATTACTTCAAAAAAATCGATTTCTACTTTTTCAAACAGGAATCCAAGATTCTTCTTGTTCCTATATAATTTTTATCTATGTGAATACGAATCTATCTTCCTTTTTCTCCGTAACAAATCTTCTCATTTACAATTAAAATCTTCGGTAGTCCTTTTTGAGCGAATCTATTTCTATGGAAAAATGGAATATCTTGTAAAAGTCTTTACTAAGGATTTTCTGTCTATCTTATGGTTTTTCAAGGACCCTTTCATTCATTATGCTCGATATAAAGGAGAATCCATTCTGGCTTCAAAGAATACCCCTCTTGTGATGAATAAATGGAAATACTATCTTATCAATTTATGGCAATGTCATTTTTATGTTTGGTCTCAACCAGGACGGATCCATATAAACCAATTATCCGAGCATTCATTCTACTTTTTGGGTTATTTTTCCAGTGTACGGCGAAATCCTTCAGTGGTACGG